GAACTGTTCGGGATATTTTAAAGAGGTCGGGGGTGGAACTTCGGCCTAATCAAACGAAATTCAATTAATGAAAAAATGCGGGAAATACAAAAATAGAAGATCAAAGTTCTATTTCTCCAAAGTGATATACAAGTCACTATCCCTTTTGTATTTCCTGTTCTATTTGTATCTATTTGTGATATTTATCATTGCTTCCATTGAATTCTGTCTTATATATTGAAAAGCCTTAATTTGAATATTTCCATTTAATTATGCAATTTTTATTTTTCATTTCTTTTTCCAGCTACACTTTTTTGTATCTAGATTAGATATGTTTTGTTGAATTTTTTTTATTAATTCATCAATGATTTATTTCAGAATTCATTAGACTATTTCATTCATTTAATATTTTAATATTATTGAAGTTAATATATTATTATTAACTAGTTGAGGGTTGCTAACTCAACGGTAGAGTACTCGGCTTTTAAAGTGCGACTAGTATCTTTTACACATTTGTATGAAGTGAAGGATTCGTCTATACCAGCGGTAGAGTTTGTAAGACCGCGACTGATCCTGAAGGGAATGGATGTTCAAAATAGCATGTCGTATCAACGGAGAGTTCTGAGAGTATTTCAGTCTTACTAGATCGGTATAAGGCCGTGTTCGAATTCTTAGAACCGAACAAAATCAAAGTTGGGTCGAATGAATAAATGGATAAGGCTAGGGCTTCAATGAAATTCTGGAAAAAGAAAAAGCAACGAGCTTTGGTTCTTCATTTGAACGATTCCCGAGCTAATTAGACGTTAAAAATCAAAATCGATTAGTGCCCGCAGCGGGAAAGGGTTTCTCGCCCACGAGTGGATTCTTTACTTTTGAAATGAATCCTACTTATTCTGTAATGGAGATGAGTGTGTAGAAGAAAAAGTATGTTGATAAAGAAAGTTTTTTCCGAAATCAAAAGAGCGATTCGGCTTTCAAAATAAAGGATTTCTAACCATCCTATTAGCCTATCCTTATCCTCAAATTCCTAGAAATAGACCTATGGAATGAAAAGGAAAGGGGGATTCGAAGGAGAGTCTAGTGAATCCGTTTGAAGTTTACCCGGTTCCGAGGTATTTATTATTCTATCTATTCCCATTATTACTATAGAATTACCTTGTTTTGACTGTATCGCACTATGTATCATTTGATAACCCTCAAAATTTTCTGCCTTTGGTCCAAATCCAATTTCAAATGGAGGAAATTCAAATAGATTTAAATGGACGAAATTCAAATAGATTTACAGCCAGAGAGATCTCAACAACACAACTTCCTATATCCACTTGTCTTTCAGGAGTATATTTATGCACTTGCTCATGATTGTGGTTTAAATTTAAATAGGTCAATTTATTTTGAAAATACAGGGTATGAAAACAAATTGAGTTTTCAAATTGTGAAACGCTTAATTACTCGAATGTATCAACAGATACATTTTAGTACTTATTCGTCTAACAAAAGTCAAATTTTTGGTCCCAACAAGAATTTGTATTCTAAACTGTTATCAGAGGGGTTTGCTTTTATTGTGGAAATTCCGTTTTCTTTACGATTAATATCAGAGCGCAAAAAAATAGTCAAATCTCAGAATTTACGGTCAATTCATTCAATATTTCCTTTTTTAGAGGACAATTTCTTCCATTTAGATTATGTATTAGATATACTAATACCCTCCCCCCCTCATCTGGAAATCTTGGTTCAAACTCTTCGCTATTGGGTCAAAGATGCTTCTTCTTTACATTTATTACGATTTTTTTTCCACGAGTATTGCAATTTGAATAGTTTCATTACTCCAAAAAAGTCCCGTTCCTTTTTTTCAAAAATCAATCAAAGATTTCTCTTCTTCTTATATAACTCTTATGTATGTGAATACGAATCCATTTTTGTCTTTCTCCGTACCCAATCTCTTCATTTACCATCAATTTCTTTTGGAGCCTTTTTTGAACGAAACAATTTCTATGGAAAAATCGAATGCTTTGTAGAAGTCTTTGCTAAGAACTTTCAGGCTAACCTATATTTGCTCAAGGATTCGGACCCTTCCATGCATTATGTTAGGTATCGGGGAAAATCAATTTTGGCTTTAAAAGGGACGCTTTTTTTAATGTCTAAATGGAACGATTTTCTTATCAATTTTTGGCAATGTTATTTTTCTTTGTGGTTCCATACTGGAAGAAACAATATAAGCCAATTATCCAGCCATTCCCTTGACTTTATGGACTATCTTTTAAGTATTCCACTAACCCCCTCAACAGTACGCAGTCAAATGCTAGAGAATTCTTTTTTAATCAATAATGCTATTAAGAAATTCGATACTGTTGTTCCAATTATTACTATCGTTGGATCATTAGCTAAAGCTAAATTTTGTAATGGACTAGGGAATCCCATTAGTAAACCGGTTTGGGCGGATTTCTCAGATTCTGAGATTATTGAACGGTTTGGTCGTATATGCAGAAATCTTTTTCGGTATAACTATGACTCAATTCAAGTTCTACATTTTCGAATTTACATCAAAAAGAAGCTGCATAAAATGACATAAACAATGATTCATTCTGAAATCTTGTCAAATTTTTCCTAAATTCTGAAGAGATGCAAAAAGTTGGATTTCTCCACTATACCTGAAATGTTGATTCGAAATTGTAATTTGAAGGGGTATTCAAATTTATCAAATTTATAAGATAAGAAAACTGATGTATACATAGGAAAAGCCGTGTGCAATGAAAAATGCAAGCACGGTTTGGGGAGGGATTTTGAATGAATTAAAGTTAATTAAGTTACTTTAACAAAAACAAAGACATTATCTACTCCATCCGACTAGTTCCGGGTTCGAATCCCGGGCAACCCACATGAGATAATCAATAAAATCTTTACAACGTACAGGGAGGTATAACTATGACTCAATTCAAGTTCTACATTTTCGAATTGAGAGAGATCATGAGAGAGTTCAAGAATTCTCACAATTTTTTAGATTCGTGGACCCAATTGAATTCAGTGGGATCCTTCATTCACATTTTGTTAGACCAAGAACGTTTTATAAAACTCTTTGATCCACGGATTTGGAGTGTCCTACTTTCACGCAATTTCCAGGGTTCAACAAGCAAGCGAGATTTGACGATCAAGGGAGTAATATTTTGTGGAGTAGCGGTCCTTTTCTATCGTATTAACAATCGAAATATGATTGAAAGAAAAAACCTCTATTTGACAGGACTTTTTCCTCTAACTATGAATTCCACTGGACCCAGAAATGATCGATTGGAAGAAGTCGTTGAGTCTTCCAAGATGAATAGGTTGATTGTTTCGCTCCTGTATTTTCCAAAAGGAAAAACGAGTTCTTTGTTCAATCTGAAACGGGTTCTCCCAATAACAAAAACAGGGGGTAGCATGTCTGAATCGAACTGGGGTTCGCGGTGGTGGAGGAACGGGATCAGAAAAAGGAACAATTCTGGTTGTACGATATCTAATGAACCCTTCGATTCCATTTCCAGAGATGAGAGTTCGGAATATCGCACATTGATCAATAAAAGATCAATTCCTGTAGAAGAACAAGAAGGATCGATTCCTGTAGAAGAACAAGAAGGATCGATTCCTGTAGAAGAACAAGAAGGATCGATTCCTGGGGATCCTTCCTTTGTTCAAGCGAAACGAAAAGAGATAGAATCAGACCAATTCCCGAAAAGTCTTTCGGAAGATTCCTCAATGTCCCATCTATTCACGGAACACGAGAAATCCATGATAAATCATCGGTTTCCGAAAGAAATTGAAGAGTTTCTTGGGAATCCTGCAAGATCCGTTCGTCCTTTTTTTTCTGATAGATGGTCAGAACTTCATCTGCGTTCGAATCCTACTGAGAACTCCACGAGAGATCAGAAATTGTTGAAGAAACCTCTTTCTTTTGTCCGGCGATTGGAAAATAAAGAAATGATTCAGATATTCAAAATTATTATCTATTTACAAAAGACTGTATCAATTCATTCTATTTCATCAGATCGGGGATGTGATATGGTTCCGAAGTATGGTCCGGATATGGATAGTTCCAATCAAATTCCATTCGTAAACAAAAATGCATTTTTTAATTTATTTGACCGATTCCATAACTGGAATAGGCGAGGGTATGCCCACGATTTTGAATCGGTAGAAAGATTGCACGAAATTGCAGATCTATTTACTAGATCAATAACTGAGCCAGATCTGGTCTATCCTAAGGGATTTTCTTTTTCTATGGATTCGTACGTATTGGATAAAAAAAAATTCTTGAATGAAGTATTCAACACCAGGGCTGAATCGAAAAATCAATCTTTATTGGTTCTGCCTCCTGTTCTTTTTCGTTATGAGGAGAATGAATATTTTTTTCGAAGGATCCGCCTAAAGCAAGAATTTGTGGTATTTGCTAGCAAGACCATAATGAAAGCAGTCAATCAATATAGATTGATGCGAAATCTTATTCAAATCCAATATAGTACCTATGGGTACATAAGAAATCTATTGAATCGATTTTTTTTATTGAATAGATCCGATGCCAACTTCGAATATGCAATTCAAAGGGATCAAAAAGGAAAGGATACTGTCAGTCATAGACCTCTAATGAAATATATGATCAAACTAGATTATCCATATAGATACAAATGGTCCAATGGGATCAAGAGTTTACAGGAACATTTTGCACATTTCCTTTCTGAGCGGAAAAGTAGTTTTCAAGTGCAATTTCAACTGCAAAAGACCCTTTTTCAACTCATGTTTGATCGATTCTGTTTAGTATGTTTATATTTACATTTACGTCTGATGCAAACTTTGCTTCAAACTTTGATTCAAATTGGGAATCTTTTGGATCAAAGTTTGACTCAATTTTTGATTCGTTATGCCGAAGTTTGCAAGAAACTAAAGAAAAATGTGTATAAATTACTTCCTTTCTTTTTGTCCTATTTTTCCAAGTTACTTCGTTCCGTTTCTTTCCGCCATTCAATTCGTTTCTTTTTGACCAAGTCACTTCGTTTTTTGTACAAGTTACTTTTCTTTTTATCTAACTCACCTCCTTATTTCTGTGTAAGTTTTGGAAATGCTCCAATTCATAGGTCCGAACTTTCCATCTATGAATTGAAAGGTCCGAATGATCAACTCTATAATCAGTTGTTAGAATCGAAAGGTTTTCAAATTCTTCATTTGAACAAATTGAACCCCTTCTTATTGGATGATGATGGTACTTCCAAATTATTCATCAATGGAGAAAAAAGATCACCCTTTTCTTTCAATAAGATGCCAAAGCAGATGGTTGACTCATTCGATACTAGAACTAATCACAGAAAATCTTTTGATAAAAAAGATTCGTATTTGTCAAGGATATTCCACGATCAAGACAATTGGCTGAATCCCAGGACACCATTTCAAAGAAGTTCATTGATATCCTCGTTTTATAAAGCAAACCGACTTCTATTTTTGAATAATCCGTATCACTTCTACTTTGATTATTATAACACAAGATTCCCCTTTTCTGTGGAAAAGGCTCGTAATAATAATTACGATTTTCTATATGGGCAATTTCTCAATATCTTGTTTCTTCGCAAGAAAAAATTTTCTTTGTGTGTTGGTAAAAAAAAACATGTTTTTGGAGGGAGAACTACTAGTTCACCAATCGAGTCACAAGTATCTAAAATATTCATACCTAATGATTTTCCACAAAGTGGTGGCGAAAGGTACAACTTGGACAAATCTTTTCATTTTCTAAGTCGAGCTCGTTATTCGATCGTAGACACTTCTGGAACACCTCTAACAGAGGAACAAATAGTCAATTTTGAAAGAACTTATTGTCAACCTCTTTCAGATATGAATCTATCTGATTCAGAAGGAAAGACCTTTCATCAGTATCCCAATTTCGAGTCAAATATGGATTTGATGGATTTGTTCGAGTCAAATATGGATTTGATTGACATTCCATGTTCTGAGAAAGATTCCTCATCCGAAAATCCCAATTTCGAGTCAAATATGGATTTGATTGACATTCCATGTTCTGAGAAAGATTCCTCATCCGAAAATCCCAATTTCGAGTCAAATATGGATTTGATGGATTTGTTCGAGCCAAATATGGATTTGATTGACAGTCGATGTTCTGAGAAAGATTTCTCATTCGAAAAAACGAAAAAACAGAGTCCTTATCTAAATCTAAAGACAAGCGTTGAATTTCCGGAAGGGGGGATGGACGGCTTGGAAGGAGATAGTGCTTTTTCCATTTTATCAAAAAAATGGAGTCTATTCCAAACATATATGCCAAGCTTCTTTACTTTGACAGGGTACAAATATATAAATTCGCTAGTTTTAGCTACTTTTTCAGATCTATTGTCAATACTAAGTAGCAAGGTATCCATTTATCATGAAATGATGGGTATATCATGGCGAATTCTTCAGACCGAATTGTGGCCGATGCACAGAAGGGAGATCTCGAATGAGTGGTTGCATAAGGTTCTTCGGCCCAATCTGTCCAAAGCAAGGATTCATCGAAATACTCAGGCGTGGTTGATGTCGATAGATCTCATATCCCCAAATGTTAGCGAATTATTCTGTTTAATCTTTTTCCTTCTTCTTTTTGTTGGATATTTCCTTCCGATACATCTTTTCTTTCTTTCCCGGACCTTTAGTAAGTTACAGCCAGAGTTCCAAAGGGTCAAATCTTTGATGATTCCAACATTTAGGATTGAGTTGGAAAAACTTCTAGATAATTATCCTCCCTTTCAACCGAATTCTTTTTGGTTACAGAATCTTTTTCGAGTTGTTCTGGAAAAATTTCCCATCAGTCGAATCGCTTTTTCTATAAATACGAGACATCTAAGTCATACAAGTAAAGAGATCTATTCATTGATAAGAAAAAGAAAAAACGTGAACGGGAATTGGATTGATGATCAAATAGAATCCTGGTTCGCGAACAGTGATTCGACTCATCCGGAAGAAAGAAAATTCTTGGTTCAGCTCTCCGCCTTAATGACAGAAAAAAGAATTCTATTGAGTCTGACTCATAGTG